TTAATTTGGAAGTATTGACTACACCCATAATTCTGAGCTTCATGTTACTCCTCCCAAGACACATGTCAGAGTCAGGGGCATCCCAATCAGATTGAATGGGATGACAGTTTCTCATTCCAAATCTGTAAAATGAAAATTTCGATCAAATCACACATCGCAGTATACTAGGCCTTCTAATTCCTTAAGGGGTTTATCTAAAAGATTCGCGATATAACTAGGAAGACGTTTCAAATACCACACATGAGTCACTGGACATGCGAGCTTGATATATCCCATTTTATATCTTCGTATCCGAGAATCAATAAATTCCACTCCACATTGTTCACAAAATTTCGAGTCTTCGTTCTCAGCTCCGATTACTCGATAATTTCCACAAGAACAAATTCCACTTTTTATAGGCCCGAAGATTCTTTCACAAAACAATCCATCCTTTTCTGGTTTATTGGTTTTGTAATGAAAAGTATAGGGCTTTGTCACCTCTCCAACTATCTCTCCATTAGGTAAGATTTTGTTGGCCCAAGCCCTTATTTGTTGAGGAGACACTAGTCCAATTCGAAGTTGTTGATGTTTATACCGATCAATCATAGAATAGCAAATATGATTCATTCAGATCAAGCTTCCTTCCTATTAATCTGGAAGTTCTTCTCAGATACAAGGAAATGGTTCAGTTCCAGAGCCAAAGATCGTAGTTCTCGAACGAGCAATCGAAAAGATTCTGGAGCATCCTCGGGATTAGGTACTGTTCCTCCTATGATTGTAGCACCAAGTACTTCTTGACGAGCTCTGATATGATCAGATTTATAAGTAAGCATCTCTTGTAAAATATGAGCAACACCAAATCCCTCTAGAGCCCAAACTTCCATTTCTCCTACTCGTTGTCCTCCTTGCTTGGCCCTTCCTCTAAGAGGTTGCTGTGTAACAAGTGCGTAAGGGCCACTGGAACGCCCATGGATTTTATCATCAACTTGATGAATTAATTTTAGGATATAGGACTTTCCTATTAGAACAGGTTGTTCAAAAGGATCTCCTGTTCTTCCATCAAATATTTTGCTTTTTCCCGGGTACTCGGGTTCAAATACCCATGGCTTTTTTGTTTGCTTACTGGCTTCATATAATTCAGGAAACACTAGTTTTCTCGAAGCCTCTTGCTCATATCTCTCATCAAAAGGTGCTACTCTATAATGTCTCTTTAGCAGATCCCCTGCGAACCCAAGCGAGCATTCAAATATCTGTCCCACATTCATTCGTGAGGGGACTCCTAATGGGTTAAAAACCATATCAACAGGTGTTCCATCTTGCAAATAGGGCATATCTTGTCTAGGCAAAATTTTTGAAATGATACCTTTATTCCCATGTCTTCCAGCTACTTTATCACCTACTTTGATTTCACGTTTTTGTGAAATATATACACGAATCATTTCCGGATTATAACTGGAACTCCCCCTTTTCTGGATCCATCTCACATCAATAACTCGGCCCCTTCCGCCTATAGGTAGTTTTAGAGAAGTTTCTTTTGCCGTGGATACTTGAATGCCAAGTATGGCTCGTAATAATCTATCCTCTGGGGCATACGACGATTCGTTCGCTGTCTGAGGCGTTAATTTCCCTACTAGAATATCACCTGCTTCTATCCAAGATCCAAGCCTCACAACTCCATTTCTATCTAAATTGCGAAGTAAATTAGCCTCTAAATGTGGTATTTCTTTAGTAATTCTTTCAGGGCCTTGGCTTGTCACATGAGTCTTAATTTCATATTTTCGGATATGAAAAGAAGTATAAATATCTTCATATACCAGACGTTCGCTAATTAGTACTGCATCTTCAGAATTGTAACCTTCCCACGGCATATAAGCTACTAATACGTTTTTGCCTAAAGCGAGTTCTCCCCCAACTGTAGCCGCACCATCTGCTAAAATTTGTCCCTTTTTAATACATTTACCCTGTTGAACCTGAGTTTTTTGATGCATACAAGTATTTTTGTTGGAACGTTGATACATAACTAATGGAATGCTTATAGTGTCCCCATTACTTGTAAAAACAATCTTGTGAGTATCAGTATAAACGATCTTTCCCTCGTGGTCAGCTATAGTGGAAAGTCCCGAATCCAGAGCCGTTTGGCGTTCTAGCCCAGTTCCAACAATGCACTTCTCGGGCCGAGAAAGGGGAACCGCTTGGCGTTGCATATTAGAACTCATTAAAGCCCGATTTGCATCATTATGCTCGATAAAAGGAATAAGGGAAGCTCCAATAGAAAAATATTGGAAGGGAAAAATGCTTCTAAGATGAATCTGTTCCCATGCAATAGTCAGGAATTCTTGGCGATATCGAGCTGGAACAACTTGCTCCTCTTGAATACCTCGATTCAAGGCCAAAGAATTTCCTGCTGCTACCATATAATATTCATCTCTACTTGGGGATAAATAAACCATCTGTGTTTCTTTTGATGATATTTCAAAAAATGGGCTATCTATGGACCCCCAATGACCAATCCTCACATGAATAGCTAAGGATCCAATAAGACCAACATTGATTCCTTCGGACGTATCAATTGGGCAAATACGCCCATAGTGGCTAGGATGAATATCTCGTATCCGAAAATTAGCAGTTCGCCCTGTCAATCCTCCAGGACCTAAATAACTCAATTTTCGCCCATGAACGATTTGTGTCAATGGATTAGTTCGATCCAAAACTTGAGATAAGGGATGTAAGCCAAAAAAAGATTCATAAGTGGTTGTTAATGAAGTCGAAGTTATCAAATTTTGAGGAGTCGGTATCAATTTATGCCGAATTGCTCCACATATAGTTCCTCGAACCGCATTTTCTAAACGAACAAGAGCCAATCCGAATTGATCCTGTAACAGATCTGCTACAGAACGAACACGCTTATTTTTCAAGTGATTCATATCGTCAAGTATACCCATTCCAAATTTCATTCCGATCAAATGATCCGCAGCAGCCAATATATCTCGTGGTAACAAAAATGTATTGTTCTGAGGTATATCAAGATTTAATCTCCAGTTCATATTTCGTCGACCAATCCTTCCTAATTCACATCTTTGTTGAAAAAATTTCTTTTGTAATTCCTTACATAAGGACTCAGAAAATACCGGATCCCCGCCTATACAAGCGAATTGTTGATAAAACTCCAAAATTGCATTTTCTTTTGACCCAATCTTTTTTTTTTCCTTATCATTCAAGAAAGACAAGAAAATTTCGGGATAACAAACATTATCTAGAATTTCTTTTAGATTTGAACCCATAGCCGATGATAGAACTAGAATAGATATTTTTTGTTTCCTACTCACGCGAGCCCATATTCTTGCTTTTCTATCAATTTCTAATTCTAATCTCCCTCCCCAATCTGATATTATAGTACTGGTATAGATAGAAATTCCGTTATGGTCCAATTCGGAACGATAGTAAATACCGGGACTTTGCAATATTTGATTGATTACAATTCTGTATATTCCATTTACTATAGAGGTGCCCAGGGAATTCATTAGGGGAATGTTTCCAATAAAAACAGTTTGTTCTTGTATATTTCTACCACTTTTCCAAATTAATCCCGCGGGTACATATAATTCAGAAGAATATGTGAGTGATTCATATACAGACTCTCTTTCTTTTATCAAGGGTTCTACCAATTGATATCTTTCCACAAATAATTGAAATTCAATTTCTTGATCTGTATCTTCAATTTTTGGAAACTTATGAAATTCTTCCGTCAAGCCCTGATTAATGAACCTACAAAATCCCTCAAATTGTATCTGATTAAATCCAGGTATTGTGGACATTCCCTCATTTTTCTTCCGAAGCATCTTAATCTTAAGTTTCCTCTTTATCGAAAAAATTCCATCATTGCTAAATCGACTCGTATGATTAGGTTAGTTCGATGAAGAGTGAGCCAATAATGGAATGTCTATTCTGTTTACTGAATCACATGAAATTTTAACCAACTCCATATCTCTATTTCATATGTATGAACGGAAACGAGACGTAAGAATAAAGAGTATTTTCGACGCAAGTTAAAATTTGCGACAGGTATAAATGGAATGAATTAATAAAACATTCCTGAAAAAACAAAGATTATGCTACTTAATACTTACATTACACTTATGGAGTCTTTGTATAGAATATCAAAATGGATCCAATTTATCCCTATTATTATGATAATATGATCAGATGGAATAAAAAAAAATCACTATATGGATTCAGGGTTCAATCCACTTTCCTTTCCCATTCTATATATATGAGAATTAAAATATATGAGAATTAAAAATTTAAACACACTGATTCTCTATAGGAATATGGGCATAAAATAAGAGAGATCCTCTGTTCTGTGTAACAATTTCTGTTTTAGGGTTTACATATACACATATATAGTGTTATAATTCAAAATTGAGATTGAAAATAATTGATACTAATTAGTCATAAATCTATTTGCTTTTCTTATGCTATTAAGATTAAGGAAAAATAAGATACAAATTTAGTTCAATAATTCAAAGTAAATTAGGTAAATGGTTACTGCAAACTCCTTTTTTTCTTTCAAAGAAAAAAAAGGGATTCATATTTGGAAAGGAATTAAGTACAATGGGATTCCAGATAAAAAAAGTAAATAATTATTAATTTAGTAATAGAGTATAAATAATATTTTAATCCATATTTTATTTTGGATCGGATTTGGCGACATGGCCAAGTGGTAAGGCGGGGGACTGCAAATCCTTTATCCCCAGTTCAAATCTGGGTGTCGCCTGATTGACAAATTGGAATCTATTATTATTATTCTGCTAATTCAACTTGGCTAATTCTTGCTTCGCAGAAGCAGACGCAAAGAACTAGGTATGTCAATACTTTAACTTGACCTTTAGAATCCGTAAGTTTTAGAAAAGACAAAAAAAGACTGTCTTTTTTTCTCAGCATATGGTGGACCCACCCCGTACCAATCCAATAGGATGAAGTGGATGAAGTGAAGGTTGCTGCACTTATTAATTATTAATTTAATATTAATAATGGGTTCGGTTCATTTATTTAATTCTTTAATTCATCCATTGAATCAAATAAATTAGGAAATGGAGGTCCTATTAAGATAGTTATCTGTCTTTATAGTATAGAGATTTTTTTATATCTTTTATATCTATATATATAATTTATCTCTTTTGCTTATACAAAAGGTAACAAAAGAAACAATAGGTCTTATTATTTCTACATCTTTTACATTAGTACATTAGAAGAACTCCTTTTATATTGATATCTTCAAATTTTATATTGATATCTTCAAAATCGTCTAAAGAAAGGAAAAGGGTGTATGTATCGTACTTATTGCTCGCTTCTACCGAAAATCCTATACAATAATAGAGAATTTGTTACGATTAGCTTCATTGGATTTGGTTAATCAATCGCTTTAAATCAGAATCCCATTTTGACTCTTTTACGTTGATTCCACTATGATTATTGATCAATAATCATAGTGGAATAATTCCTTGATAGAGATAGGAGACATAATTTACATGGATATAGTAAGTCTCGCTTGGGCTGCTTTAATGGTAGTCTTTACATTTTCCCTTTCGCTCGTAGTATGGGGGAGGAGTGGACTCTAGAAGCACTACCATAATTGTAAATTGATATATATTTATATTATATAAAGTAAAGAAAGCCTATATTATACTGTAAATGTAAATCTGTATATAATATCGGATAGTGTGTAGAAATATAATATAAATATCTATATCTATAGTTCTTTCTACACACTATCTCATCATTATCTTCAATTATTGACAAGAACTAATAATTCGAGTTTGATTAAAGTCAATTATTTTGACTGGCTGTTTTTACATAGATGATAAGTAAAAAAGCAGTAGGAACTAGAATAAACAGTGCAGTAGCAATAAATGCGAGAATATTGACTTCCATAATCTTATTTTTTTGTTTCGCAATAACTCGGGATCTAATCCCATAGAGATGATAAATTTTACTTCTGTAAATTCAATAGGTTAATTGTATCCTGATGATGCCAAACGGATAAAAATATTATGAATAACAATATATCTAATCTATCAAATCAATTAATTGTCGAGAATTTAATAATATAACATAGGAAGACCTTTTATCCATACTAAATTAAAAATGGAATTCTTAATCCAATTCCAATATAGAATCCTTTCGTCCTTTTCCATTCTTTTTTTTTCTATAACCTACCTTCTTCCTTATACTTACTTAAGTATTACTATCTGTAGTGTAAAAAATGGAAATTTCCGCATTTCATTTGTCTGATGATAAATATCAAAATATCAATGTGAAACAAAAAACAAAAGATTAGATCTTGCTTCCTGTCCCACTTTAAAAAGTGGGAGATGAATTGATAAATCCATCGGATCCTAGTTCGGGACTGACGGGGCTCGAACCCGCAGCTTCCGCCTTGACAGGGCGGTGCTCTGACCAATTGAACTACAATCCCAGCGAGGTTATGGCATACATATTCTTTATGGTTTCATAAGAATATTCTATTCGTCGTGTTGTAACAGAGACAAAAATTATATACTGATATCATATGGTTTTTTATTGCAAAAAAAAAAAAAAAAAATAATAATAATGAAATTCTTAATGATAAAAATAAAATATAGTTATAGTATGGATAGATCAAAAAAACAGTTGATCTTTATTTCTACTGATCTTTATTTCTACGGATAAGGCATTTCTATTTCTGGAAGACAAATTAAAATGGTTAAATCATATTCAATGGAGCGGCGAATTATTGGGCCGAGCTGGATTTGAACCAGCGTAGACATATTGCCAACGAATTTACAGTCCGCCCCCATTAACCGCTCGGGCATCGACCCAGGAAGAATTAATTCTAGGTTTAGTGATAATCCATCATCAACTTCCTTTCGTAGTACCCTACCCCCAGGGGAAGTCGAATCCCCGCTGCCTCCTTGAAAGAGAGATGTCCTGAACCGCTAGACGATGGGGGCATATCCGCCCGACCATCAGCATACTATGCTGATAGTATGATCAGTTTTTGGTATTGTCAATATACAATATAACAAAATCTAATTATAATAGATTATATAATCTAGATCAAAATAGTTTTCTACTTAAGAATTTAAATTCTTAATCTACATAAATATATCCATAAATCTACATAAATATATCCATATATAATATATTAATATACAATGCAATAGATAATATAATATCTTTTATAGTACAAATACAATGTATAGCATATTATTGTTATAAATATACATTATAAATATACATATAAATATACATAATATATATTATATACATATATATTATGTGTATAAATATACATACATATATATTATTATATTATATATTATGTGTATAAATATACATACATATATATTATTATGCAATGCATATTATTATCATATTCTTATATTATTATTGATATAGTTTATAGTTGTGATTTAACTAGAATTTAATATTAATAGATAATAGAATAAAAATTTTATTTGATGGTTGATAAATGCATTACCCCTCCATGCTATTCATAACATAATATTATATAATAGATTAATGAAACAAAATTAGAGTATAGGATTCCCTCAGTTAGAGTAGTGCTTGAGCCGACAGAAAAGATGAGATATGCCTATCACTATCTCATACTAACCCAAAAAATTCAAAAACGATAGACATTTTTTTTATGGAATTTGGCTCGGGGTATGAATCCCCTCATAACATGACACATGATTGAAGAAAATATCTTAGTTGATAATGAGTTCTTATGCGTTATGTATAGATATGTCTATTATATCTATATAATAATATATATATTATATAGATAAATATATAAATATATATTATATAGATAATAGATAATATATGCAGTAGACTCATAATAAAAATGCAGTAGACTCATAATAAAATAAAATTATTTAATTTTTAAATTTAATAACCAGGCCCTTTTAACTCAGTGGTAGAGTAACGCCATGGTAAGGCGTAAGTCATCGGTTCAAATCCGATAAAGGGCTTTTCACCAAACTCAAGTCTTACTATTTGTTTTCCATTGTTAATAGTAATAAAAAAAAAAAAAAAGAAAAAGATAACCACCATTATAATGAATTCTCATTATATTATTTATATATTATGGGTCATAGTTATAAAGTTGAAATTTATTCATTTTAATAATGACTAATTGTCTTTATTAGGGAGAGTCTATTCCGTAGTGACATAGTAACCCTCTTTCTTCATGTCTCATTATTCATTTTGTCTTGACTTGATACATAAATATTCTAGATATCAAATTGTTTTGTTAATCGTTAAACTAAAGTATTCCTGCTTTTCCAGTGTTCCTATAAAACAAACCCACTATAAAATTCTAAATAAAGAAAAAGTAAGTGGATCTGACCCATTGAATCATGACTATGTCAGCTATTCTGATATTTAAATTCTATATATTCTATATCATATATATATTCTATATCATACATAATACATACACAGCATATAATATATATTACTTCATATAGATATTGCTATTGTGGGTTTTTCTTTGACCACGCAAAGCAAAAATTGATCGATATTTCTTAATTTCATCTTCTTGTTACTGACTGAATGCTCTACACAAAGAAAACAAAGAAATCGCTACTCTTTTCCGCTACACTACATATTACATATATAACATATATATAAATAAATAAGTTTAAGTTGATTTCAAAATGTATTTTCAATCTCCTTCCTTGATTTCAGAATCAGATATTGTTTTGCTGTTCCGCCAATGCAATAGAGAACAAATGCGAAAAAAGGGGCTTTATTTCCAGCCTATCATTATTTAATATTTAATTTAGGGTCGTGGAAAAATGGGGATTTTTTTGCTTTGATCCCTTATAAAGATATGCTCTGTAATATTAGTTATAGGATAGAAATAGGATAGAATAATTCTGATTCAAATAGTTATATAGTAAGGACTAATCGAATTAAGTTCATAGATTTGACCTAGATCGTTTTGTGGCCCAATAGAAAAAAATGTTAATAATTTGTATCTTCGAAACCCGTTGTAAGGGGCATTGATCGAGAACTTGTCCATAGATACTCGAACTATTCATATGCCCTGAAAATTATATGAGGTGTTCGTAAATGGTTGAAGTAGTTGAATAGGAGGATCACTATGACTATAGCCCTTGGTAGATTTACCAAAGAAGAAAAAGATTTATTTGATATTATGGATGATTGGTTACGGAGGGACCGTTTCGTTTTTGTGGGTTGGTCCGGCCTATTGCTCTTTCCTTGTGCTTATTTCGCTTTAGGAGGTTGGTTCACAGGTACAACTTTTGTAACTTCATGGTATACCCATGGATTAGCCAGTTCCTATTTGGAAGGTTGCAATTTCTTAACCGCTGCAGTTTCTACCCCCGCGAATAGTTTAGCACATTCTTTGTTGTTACTATGGGGCCCTGAAGCACAAGGAGATTTCACTCGTTGGTGTCAATTAGGCGGTCTGTGGACTTTTGTTGCTCTCCATGGTGCTTTCGGACTAATAGGTTTCATGTTACGTCAATTCGAGCTTGCTCGATCCGTTCAATTGCGACCTTATAATGCAATCGCATTCTCTGGTCCAATTGCTGTTTTTGTTTCTGTATTCCTGATTTATCCATTAGGTCAGTCTGGTTGGTTCTTTGCACCCAGTTTTGGCGTAGCAGCTATATTTCGATTCATCCTCTTCTTCCAAGGGTTTCATAATTGGACGTTGAACCCATTTCATATGATGGGAGTTGCCGGGGTATTAGGTGCCGCTCTGCTATGTGCTATTCATGGTGCTACCGTAGAAAATACTTTATTTGAAGATGGTGACGGTGCAAATACATTCCGTGCTTTTAACCCAACCCAAGCCGAAGAGACTTATTCAATGGTCACCGCTAACCGCTTTTGGTCCCAAATCTTTGGGGTTGCTTTTTCCAATAAACGTTGGTTACATTTCTTTATGCTATTTGTACCAGTAACTGGTTTATGGATGAGTGCTATTGGGGTAGTCGGTCTG